AAACTCCATGAAAGGAACATTAATGATTCATATAAATCACTTAACGGGAAATGTTTCGAATAAATCCAACGAGTAACTAATAATCCTGTTATACAGAAAAAAGTGGCTATCATGCCTTTTTCTGACGGATCACATAGTCCTACGATTTCATCGACTAATAAAGTCACCAAATAAATCGTAATGACAATTGAAATGATCGAAAAAGAGATGTGAGTGAATATATGTTCTAAAGTCGCAAATATCATAAAAAAAAATCATTAAAAAAAAGAGGGGTCCCTCAATTACGGAATGTAAATTCCGAATTAAATTCATTATAGGATCTAATGTGTCCTTTTTAGAGGATGCCGCCACTCGGACTCGAACCGAGATGCTCTAGCACTGCTTCCTAAGAGCAGCGTGTCTACCGATTTCACCATGGCGGCTTGATCGAAATAATAATAGCCCATATGATGTTCAATCGTCGAGATTGAAAGATTCAATGCAATATATTTTAGGAAACGTTAGAATCGATGAATAAAGACTCGTTCAAATGAATATTTGAACTTCAATAATCCTTAGTATCCCGGTATGGTGTCATTTTTAACAACAGGCTTTCACGTAGTATAAGTTCTTCTGGAACAGTTGGAACTAGATGGTTATGTCCTCAGTTGAGGTCTAGAACTAAGAATTGTCCCTTTTTTTATATCCTTTTTTGATGATTCATTTCTCATTTATCTGATTTCATGGATCGGAAATGAAAAAAGATTCATTTTTCACTGAACAAAAGAAAATAAATAGGATTTTTTATGTATCACAATTGGATAACTACATCCAAGGGATTTCTATAAATATTTAGATAGTTTGGTATCAAAACTGTATTAATGGTTGGGATCCTCATTGTATACATAATTCGTGTGAGGATTTACCGAACCAATTAGGTATTGGGCTGCACATAAAACAAAAGAGTTTCAATCTCTATTGGAATTCTACGCTATGTACTTTACTTATAAATAAAGTATATTCTATCTAAAATAGATTGATCGATCCTACGGTCCAAACATAGGATCTATTTTGGATTAAAGAAGATTGACTTATTCTTCGTACATAAATATCGACCTAAAGGGGATCCGGGGAGTTTTTATTGATTGGGTCGAAACAAGAGGGAATCTATGTAGTGATTCGGAGAGTTACAAAGCAAAGTCTTAAAATATATATTTCAATCAATTAGTTTCAAGGATCCATTCATTTTTACTACTGTCGTTCATACTTGTTTCAGATCTTCCAAAAATCTTAATGATATATAACTATTGGAGATACATAATCGAATAAACTTCTTCCTAAAAAAAATCTTTTTTTTTGGGGGGGGGGGGAAATAACAACCCCCATCTCGCGAATTATCAAAATCTACTATAATGAAAAGTGAAACCTTGTATTTTGTGTTTAACTATTTCTTTTTTGTTGTTGTTTTTCAAACAACAAAAAAGAAATAGTATCGTTCTTAGAACCCAATATACAGAAGAATTCTTATTCTACATACCACAACAGCCGGTTCAGTTCTATCTCATATAGATGAGTTCAAAACATTAGTTAATGTGAATTATTCATCTTATAAATCATCCAATTCATCGAGTCATGTCGATTCAGATTATTCCAAGGCTTTATTACTTGTTTGTCGCACAAAAAAACTTTTTGAATGCCCGGTAGAAATAGATTTAGCTAAAGATAAAGCTTTTACCGCCGCCCAATATCCCTTTTTCTTCCAAATATTTCTACGAATACGCTTTTTTGAGATAGAAGTACGTTTCTTTGGAACCGCCATTTTAAAATAAAGAAGTTACTTTTATAGTTGGATGTGAAAGACATGTATTGTTCAAAATGGATCGTTCTTGCTATTCATTATCTATATTTATTCCATAGCGGATACTTCCTTCATAACATACAAAAATATAGATACGTGCGCATCACATAGAGTACACTAGGGATAAAAAAAGAAATAGAAAAAAGAAAAACGATGTGATTTTCAAAGGAATTTTTTTTTGTTCCACATCTCTATTACATACAATGCCCGAAGAAAGAAGAATTCGTACTAATTTGTACCTTCATATCTTCATTCCGATCTATGTCTATGAGGTCCGCTACCATAGAAATCGAACCGGTTGTTGTTGATAAGAATCAAAAAGGGTTCCAATTCATATCTCAATCTCAGTCTATTTATATCTCGTCGTCTTACATTGAATAAATCGAAAAGCTTAAGAATCCTTACCTAATTTAAGAAAATAATAATGTAAAATTAAGAAAATAATAATGTAAAATTTTTCTATTAATTGATCAAGCTCGAGGATAGAGTACTCATAATTTAAATGAAAATGAGATTGGTAGTTAATATGTTAAACGATACATTACTTGATAAAGGTAATTTTAGTAATCTCTTATTTCAGTTCTATGCGAAGTGACGAGTATCATAGGGTTTCCTATAAACATAAGTTTGTTTTATTGGAATAGAAGCCAATCAATCAGTTCTACAATGAATTAATTAATGACTCCGAATAAACTAACTAAAATAACTAGTATTTTATTGGGTCGAGTTATTGGCGGATTCTATGATCCATATCCCAATAGAGTACTTTTACTTTTTTTGGTGTCATTCCTTTTCCTTACTATTTACTATATGGATATCAATCGCCGTAATAGTGGAATGATTGAAAATCTCATATTCTTTCTTTATCTTAATAAATATCTTAGTTAATAACTAAATGGTCAGTTTTAACCAGTGACTTGGTCATTTGAACAATTGTAACTTCTTGATTTAAATTTCTTTTTATTCAATACGATATTTGGGAAAGAATCGGAATAATTAAGGATTAAAAATCCTATTTGAGTTCTTTTCTATCTTGATTTTTATTTATTTATTTGACTTCCGAAAGAGAGAAGAGCTGGTGAATCGGAAACAATTAATAAGAATCAAAAAAGTTTTATTTTCTTATGGAACATACATATCAATATGCATGGATCATACCTTTCGTTCCACTTCCAGTTACTATGTCAATAGGATGGGGACTTCTGCTTGTTCCGACTGCAACAAAAAATCTTCGTCGTATGTGGGCTTTTCCTAGTGTTTCATTGCTAAGTATAGTTATGGTTTTTTCGGCCGATCTGTCTATTCAGCAAATCAATGGCAGTTCTATCTATCAATTTCTATGTTCTTGGACCATCAATAATGATTTTTCTTTAGAGTTCGGCCACTTGATCGACCCACTTACTTCTATTATGTCAATACTAATCACTACTGTTGGAATCATGGTTCTTATTTATAGTGACAATTATATGTCTCATGATCAAGGATATTTGAGATTTTTTGCTTATATGAGTTTTTCCAATACTTCTATGTTGGGATTAGTTACTAGTTCCAATTTGATACAAATTCATATTTTTTGGGAACTGGTGGGAATGTGTTCGTATCTATTAATAGGTTTTTGGTTCACACGACCAATTGCAGCCAATGCTTGTCAAAAAGCGTTTGTAACTAATCGTGTAGGGGATTTTGGTTTATTATTAGGAATCTTAGGTTTTTATTGGATAACAGGTAGTTTGGAATTTCGGGATTTGTTCGAAATCTTCAATAACTTGATCCATAATAATGGGGTCAATTCTTTATTTGCTACTCTGTGTGCCTCCCTATTATTCCTTGGTGCAGTTGCTAAATCCGCACAATTTCCCCTTCATGTATGGTTACCTGATGCCATGGAGGGGCCCACTCCTATTTCGGCTCTTATACATGCTGCTACTATGGTAGCAGCGGGAATTTTTCTTGTCGCTCGGCTTCTTCCCCTTTTCACAGTCATACCTTACATAATGAATCTCATTTCTTTGCTAGGTATAATAACGGTACTATTAGGAGCTACTTTAGCTCTTGCTCAAAAAGACATTAAGAGAAGTTTAGCCTATTCTACAATGTCTCAATTGGGTTATATTATGTTAGCTCCAGGGATAGGTTCTTGTCGAGCTGCTTTATTCCATTTAATCACTCATGCCTATTCGAAAGCATTATTGTTTTTAGGATCCGGATCGATTATTCATTCAATGGAACCCATTGTTGGATATTCTCCAGATAAAAGTCAGAACATGGTTCTTATGGGTGGTTTAACCAAATATGTGCCAATTACAAAAACTACTTTTTTATTAGGTACACTTTCTCTTTGTGGTATTCCACCTCTTGCTTGTTTTTGGTCCAAAGATGAAATTCTTAATGATAGTTGGTTGTATTCACCGATTTTCGCGATAATAGCCTGTTCCACAGCAGGATTAACTGCATTTTATATGTTTCGGATGTATTTACTTACTTTTGAGGGGCATTTACACGTTCGGTTTCAAAATTACAGTGGCACTAAAAATAGCTCGTTCTCTTCAATATCTATATGGGGAAAAGAAGGACCGAAACCAGTTAACAAAAATGTACTTTTCTCAGTAACGAATAATAATAAAAAGGTTTCCCTTTTTTCGAAGAAGATATATCAAATTGATGGGAATATACGAAATCTGATGCGATCCTTTAGTACTCATTTTGATAATAAAGACACTTCCATGTATCCCTGTGAATCGGACAATACCATGCTATTTGCTCTACTTGTATTGGTCCTATTTACTTTGTTTGTTGGGTCCATAGGAATTCCTTTCAATCAAGTAGGAATGGATTTGGATATATTATCGAAATGGTTAACCCCATCGATAAACCTTTTACATCAAAATTCGAACTATTCTGTGGATTGGTATGAATTTGTGACAAATGCAATTTATTCAGTCAGTATAGCCTATTTCGGAATATTCATAGCGTCTCTTTTATATGGGTCTGTTTATTCATCTTTTCAGAATTTAGAATTAATTAATTCATTTGTTAAAATAGGTCCTAAGAGACTTTTCTTGGACCGAATAATAAATGTAATATACGATTGGTCATATAATCGTGGTTACATAGATATTTTTTATGCAACATTCTTAACTAAGGGTATAAGAGGATTAGCCGA